CAGTTCAGCGTCACAAACTTTTTTTCACACCAGAGGTCTCTTAACAATATTTAGAGAGCGAAAAAAACAAGATTCTTTTTTCCTTAGTTTATTTGATCAAATAAAAAAGCAACTTTGGGATTGCTGAATCACAGACAAATCACAGACAAAAAAATATAATAAATATATAAAGCAACGGAGCCATCATAGTATTTTTTAATTCCTCCGAAAGGAAGGGTGGTAAGTTGATCATTTACCTATCGGGGTCTGATCGATCCTATTTTTTTCTTTCTTTGATGGAAGGTAAGGGTCAATTTTATTGTAGAGCCGTATGCAATGCATAAAAGATGCCCGTACGGTTGTTCGATTCTATCTTTTTTTCTTGTTATTCTTTTATCTTTCTTTTATCTTCCCCTCATCATGCGAAATAGAGAAACCTTTTATTATCTTATATCATCAGGGTAATGATCCATCAACCTGCTGGTTCTTTTTCTGAAGTAGCAACGGGAGAATTCATCCTGGAAGTGGGAGAACTGCTGAAACTACGTGAAACCCTGACAAGGGTTTATGTACAAAGAACGGGCAAACCCTTATGGGTTGTATCCGAAGACATGGAAAGAGATGTTTTTATGTCAGCAACAGAGGCCCAAGCTTATGGAATTGTTGATCTTGTAGCTGTTGAATGACAATAGCCTGGATTTCGCGTCAATTCGTGATTTGAAATTACTCCTGCCGAGTTTAATATTCTATGACTTTTATTTACTATTCTATTGAATAAAAGTAATTCATAATCATCCGGTTAGGATCGATCTAAACCAGCCCATTATGTATATGATTCAACATGCCAACTATTAAACAACTTATTAGAAATACAAGACAGCCAATTAGAAATGTCACAAAATCCCCCGCGCTTGGGGGATGCCCTCAGCGTCGAGGAACATGTACTAGGGTGTATGTGCGACTCGTTCAGATCATGAACTAGAACAAAGGAAAGAGAACAATGTTCGAATATCAATGATCAAATAGGATAGAACGGAAAAACGAACTACATTTCCTATCTAAAAATAAGAAAATGGATCATATCCCTTTTATTGTGTATGAAATTTATGGTTTCTATTGGTGTAAATCCACTCACCTCAATTCAAGATGAGAAGCAATTCTCCATTGGTAGCAAATGGTTATCCATTAAGCGGAGGAAATATGAGTTAACATAGACCCCTCTTGCAAGAACGGACTAACAGGGTCAGCTACCCAGCCAACCTTCATAATTAAATACCGTTACTGTATAGGTAGAGCTCGTTGTGAAAGACCTATTACTGGATAATTCATGGGTAGAGCCGAAGAATGTGAACTATACAAGTTAGCAATAACATTGATTAAATGAAGTAAAGGCTCCGGTGTATAGAGAAGACCTCACCGTTTAAGAAGTAACCATAGAAACGATGAAATCCACTATTTTTTTATCATTGCTATTTTTTTTTTAATACCTAGTATAGTACAAGTTCGTATTTCGAGGTGAAATGCCTAGAAAAAATAAAAAATCGTGGTTGGGAAGGTTATAGTAGCCAAAGCCATTGGAATTTTTAGTTTATACATTGGAAAAATCCGTTTTGTTATTAATATACTAGTAAAGGGGCAAAAGAATAACTGAAAGAAAGGAAATCTATTAGTTATTCGTTAAAGTTTCATTTATTCAATGACCAGAATTAGACGGGGATATATCGCTCGGAGACGTAGAACAAAAATTCGTTTATTTGCATCAAGCTTTCGGGGGGCTCATTCAAGACTTACTCGAACTATTACTCAACAAAAAATAAGAGCTTTGGTTTCGGCTCATCGGGATAGGGATAGGCAAAAAATAAATTTTCGTCGTTTGTGGATCACTCGAATAAATGCAGCAATTCGTGAAAGGGGGGTATGCTATAGTTATAGTAGATTAATAAACGATCTGTACAAGAGACAGTTGCTTCTTAATCGTAAAATACTTGCACAAATAGCTATATCAAATAGGAATTGTCTTTATATGATTTCCAATGAGATCATAAAAGAAGTAGGTTGGAAGGAATCCACCGGTTAAACGGAGTTGCCCGGAGAATGAACTCCGGGAAGGTCGAATAAAAATGAATAGAATATGATAAAATATGAGAAAGTAGTCAAAATAAATATGAATCAACACGTTCAATAAAAAGATTGCTTCTTCCCAGATTATTATTTTTTTCTTACGACACGAGAATTAAATCCGGATTCTTGTATTTTTCCAACAAAATATAAATCCGCGTTTGAGTTCGAATGGGAAGTTGAATTCAAGTGAAGAAAGAGTAAACCTATCTTTTTCTGGCTCTAAGACTAGAAGTTCTAGTGGTCGACTCGGTTCTTTCAAATTGTTTCTCATTATTAAGAAAAGGTAACAAAGATAAAATACGAGCTTGTTTTATAGCAATAGTAATTAATCGTTGTTGTTTCAAGGTCAATCTATTCACTCGTCTAGATAATATTTTTCCCTGTTCACTAATAAATCGAC